TTCTCTTGTTTTCACCTAGGATTCTTGCTAAAGAAACCTAGTTCCAAATAAAAAGAAAATAGAATTCTTATTTTGTGTTTAGAATTTCTAACTTATTCTTTTTTTAATTATATATATTATTCTAAATTCTTTAGAGATTTCTATTTTTTTTTTTAGGAATAGAATCCGGAGTTTGTCGTTTTTTTCTTAGTGATTTAGAATAGAACAAGTATTCAAATGTAAGAGAATGGATAGGTTTTTTTATTTCTAATATCTTAGTGTTGGTATATTCCTTTTATTTTATTAGAGGGGTTTCTCTTGATTGAATACAAGAAAAAGAAGACCATCCCCTTTGTGCTTCGATAGATCTAGGTAAGGTATACGAAGAAAAAGTCTATTTGTCATTGTTGACAATGAAACTTACCAAAGAGATTCGTTTGTCAACAAACTTTGGCTTGTCCACAAATACAGCAGGTCATTCCCTAGATCTATTTGAATTACTCTTTTAAGTTTTTAACTGGTTTCGTGTCATGATTTTGACTTCCTAAATTTATTAGGATTAGGTATACCAAACAAAAGGAGTATCACTAACTTAACCCCTTGATTGTGGACAGGAAAATTCATATGGAATTTACCTCCGAAGATTAATGACGAAAGGTTGGTTTGTTTATCCACGATTGGATAAATATCGATTCGATCCCTTCTTTTTCTTTCCGTTTTCTGTTCTGCTTTAAACGATTCCCGTGAGTGAGTTTATAGGAATAATTTGGGTTTCGATGAACCAACCCAAGCGGTCAGTTACAAGCAACAAACAATAATGAAGAAATGAAAATTATACAATTTTCTATTTTGAATTTTCATTTTCTAGGGCTCTAGGGCTATACGGACTCGAACCGTAGACCTTCTCGGTAAAACAGATCAAACTTTTTATTATCAAAATGATCGGAACTGTTTCAAAGACCCAACATGCATTTTTTTTGCCTTGGGCTCTTTCATTAACTGATAGAAATATCAGTTAGTCTGCCATATTTTTCAAAATAAGATTAAGGAGATGGCTCCATGTGCTCTGATTCATTATTTGGGATTCTGATCCAGGAGCACTACCAAAGTGTTTCAAAGGTGGGGTTATCTTGACGTAGGTCTGCCTCTGGCCTAGATCAACCTAAGTTAAATGAAGTCTCTATCGTTCGGCTTAAAAAAGAAAATATGAAACTTCATACACCTTAAAGTTCATAGGACGAAAAGAAATTTTTTGAGGACCTTATACTCATTATGCCTAGCATTGAATGGACTGGTATTGACCTTATCAATATCTCAAATCAATGTATGGGGTCTGTTTGGTACCTAAATGGGCACCAAAATCGGACCGAACCATTTGTCAGGCTACTGTTCCCTCACAGTTATGGAGTAAGACATCGATTTCTCAATAAGATGCATTTTTTTGATTGTATGATGGACCCCCCTGAAAAACATTGGCGCGCGTGTAAACGAGGTGCTCTACCAACTGAGCTACAGCCCTTAGTGCTTGTGATACATATTTTATCATGTAGATAATTTCTTGTCAAGATGAATATTCTATGATCCAACATCCTCAATTTTGGAGTGGTATTGCTTGTATTAGTATTGCTCATAAGTAATATGATATTTATAATCCATCGATGGCATGGGTTCCATTTGGTTATCTTTGGGATGATAAATGACCTACTTAACTCAGTGGTTAGAGTATTGCTTTCATACGGCGGGAGTCATTGGTTCAAATCCAATAGTAGGTAGAACTTATTAGATACCGGAGTCAATGATACCTAATAAGTTTTTCGACCCACCTTCTTTTATTTTTATTGATTTTGTATCTTTTTTATTTATTTGATTTTCGTTGTAGCAAAATAGGATTCTGCTTGATTGGATTCACTCGACAGAATCCTATCAAAATAGGCTTAGAAACAGAACTAACTTCTTTTGATTATTCGAACGCACCAACTAGTTAGGAAATAACATTGACAGCCTCTACTCTTGTCCTAGCTCGTCGGAGAGCTAGATTTGCCTCAATTATTTGTCTCTTTCCTTCAGCTTTTCTCAAATTAGCTTCGGCTATTTCAAGAGTTTGCTGAGCTTCTTGTGGATCAATGTCACTACCCTTTTCCGCATCATTTACTAAAACAGTAATCTCATTATTGCCTATTCTAGCAAAACCACCCATCAGAGCCATCGTTAACCATTGGTCGTTAAAGCGTATTCTCAAAATCCCTATATCTACAGCTGTAGCAATAGGGGCATGATTTGGCAATACGCCAATTTGACCACTATTAGTAGATAAAATGATTTCTTTCACTTCTGAATCCCAAACAATTCGATTAGGGGTCAGTACACAAAGATTTAAAGTCATTTCTTCAAATTGTTCTCCATTTCTAAGTTCATAGCCTTCGCGGTAGCTTCATCGATATTACCTACCAAATAAAAGGCCTGCTCAGGAAGACCATCTAATTCTCCGGAAAGGATCAATTGAAACCCTCTAATGGTTTCT